GTCCTATCCATTAGACAATGGACGCTTTTCATTCCTATTTTATTTTTTCAAATTCTTCCTTTCTCTTAAAAAAAAGATTACACGGAAAATTAATTAGGTAATAAAATTAAGGATGCATATAAAAATGGATAATGCATGTAGAATAAGGAATATAGAGCGGGTAGCGGGAATCGAACCCGCATCGTTAGCTTGGAAGGCTAGGGGTTATAGTCGACGTTGATTGATCATTTTTAACGTCTCTAATTCAAAACCGAACATGAAATTTTGCTTTCATTCGGCTCCTTTATGGAAAGTCGATGTATTCCCAGAGAAAAAATGAGATCCATAACATCTATGTCGGCTTGAATGCATACAAAGCTACTCGCTTTCTAGATGATCCCTCTAGAGGGAGGATTATACCAAATCTGTTTAGTCTAGTTACTTCGTCCCCTATTTCCACTCGCGGGATCCTGAGGAAAAGAATTTTGTTTCCACCGAGCTGAAACAATATGCCGATCGTTCTAGTAAACCAAAACCATCGTTTTCTAGCTATTTTGCTTCAATGTTTTCTTTACAACACAAAAATTAAAGATCTAGTTACGATTGGAAATAGATTTTTGTATCTTCATCCATAGATCCTTTACTCATACTCATTGAATTGGAAGATTTGATCCAATAAAAAAAATTTTGCTTCGCGACCCCATAATCCCATTTTTTTTTTATTCAATTTCGAATTGACCTTTGGATACAAATCGCGAGAATGTATATGATTCCTCAAATCAAATATGCTGTTGAGGGTAAAAGGATTAATCCTTTTTAAGAAATAAAGTTTTTGATCGGAATATGAAAAAACCGAAAGACCCCTTAACTATTTAAGTTGTTAATAGAACGAATCGCACTTTTACCACTAAACTATACCCGCTACATATTCATTATTGTATATGAATGGATCATTTGTCGAACAAAGGAATGAGACACTATAAAGATAGCATCAAAGAAATGATAGCGTTGACACTTCGTCCCACTGGGGACTTGAAAAAATGGGGTAAGAGCGGAAAGCTTATTTAAATAACATAAAAAACATAAAAAGAAAGTTCGATTATATATATGCTTTTCCTTTCCTTTGCGGGAAGTCATTACTAACAGTCTCGGATCAAAGGAGTTATTAAAGCTGGACCGTCAAAATGAGAAATTCCACCTTTCTTTTTCAACTTTCCTTTCAACTGACAGATCAGATCTTATGAATTCGGGTCAATTGGATCTCAAGTATTCAAATAAAGCCTGTCCCTTGAACAAGTAAATGAGTTATATTATAACTATACCATACTATAGTATTAATAATACTAAGAAATAGCACTTCTATCACAGGAATGGAAATTGCCCCTGTTCTTGTTTCAATAACAAGTATTTTTCATTTTATATCAAATCCTACATAATGAAATCGTTTGATCTATGAATAATTCATTAGAACAAAAGAAGTGATGTAATGGCCCGGCCAGTACTTTACTTAACCAGGCCGGGGTAATGAGCCTTTCTTACAAAATCAAAGAAGTGAAGTAAGGTATTTTTTCTATATCTATTCCATTGGTAAGTATCTGTTTCGAATCATTATCGAAATGGAATTACTGATCAAATTCGTAAATATCTTATCTAAGATGTTATCCATTTCGAATATATTGTTATCATTATGTTATTATATCATTATAATAAAGAAGGAAAACAAGAGTTTTTATCAACCTTTACTTCACGTGTTACATTACACAAAAAATTTCAATTTTCAATTGGGAGAGATGGCTGAGTGGACTAAAGCGGCAGATTGCTAATCTGTTGTACGAATTATTCGTACCGAGGGTTCGAATCCCTCTCTCTCCGCTCCCTCTGATCACTTCAGACTTTCTAATTTGAAAAAATGTCAATCCTTTTCCTTTTTCATCATAGATAAATTCCATACATAAAAAAAACTAAGAAAGAAAGTAAAGAAAAACGAAAAATATTTTTTTTTATTCCTCACGTCCAGGATTACGTCCCGGATCGTTAGATAAGAATCCAAAGATGAAGAGAGAAACAAAAAATATTACTACTGTGTAAACAAAGAGTTTGAGAGTAAGCATTGCACAATCTCCAAGATCTTTTTTTTTTTTAGGAAATGGATTACCTTTATTTATTACATACACTATTTTGGCATGACACCCCAAAAATGAAAAAAAAAGGGGGGGATTTTCACGAATTTATTTGTAATAAGAAAGAAGGATCTAATTCCTTCATTACAAAAAATTTTTTGCCACATCCATTATTTGGTATTGTGGGGGACTTTATAAAGTCCTTATAAAGTCCTTGTTCACTGGAAGGTCAGAACGAGGAAATAAGTGGATCAAAATTTCTCATCGCGGTTAGGTTATTCAATATATAAGAATTTCTATTTTTGAATCGAGGGTTCAAAATGTAAGATTTCTCTGATCTTATCCATTTTTTTTTCGAATAAATACTGAATTTCGCGGAATATGAAATATTTCATCGAAAACTTACAGCAGCTTGCCAAACAAAGGCTAAGAGAAAAAAGAATAAAGGTATGACAGGCATAATGTCTACGATTGGATTGAAAAAGGCATAAGCCTCAGGCAATTTGGCAAAGAAAAAACTATTCAAATCAAAGGTAAAATTAAAACAGATAGAGATGAAACTAAAGATATTAAGCATAACAAACATTTCGTTCTTGTAGATTAGAAAATTGGATTTTGATTGAGTTATTTTTATGAAGGAAAACTGTAAAAAAAAAAGGCAGGTAAAAAAGTCCTTCCTTTTCTTCGAACTCTCCCCAATCCAAAATCCTTCCTTTCATTCTCAAACGAGAATACAGGAATTATAGTTTCATACAATATCTTAATTGAATTCTATGTAATGATCAATAATTTTTTTTCATATTTCTATGTGTTGAATCCTAGCAACAAAATATTTCATATTTTGGTTTGTATTGACGAATAACCAATACTAATATTAGTGTTTATTAGTGTCGAATATAAATCGAAATGGGGCGTGGCCAAGCGGTAAGGCAATGGGTTTTGGTCCCGTTACTCGGAGGTTCGAATCCTTCCGTCCCAGATTGTCTCTATCAGAAACAAAAGATTCTTCTCTTTAACAACTTTCTGTTTAATGTTGGATACAATGTGATCCAATCCTTTGTTTTTGATTCTAGGAATAATTCGGAGAATTCTATCTTTTCTTTCATAAGAAAACCTATGTTCCATATTCATGAAATGTGAATTCTCACGCGATGCGTTCGTAATCGAAATGTGAAAGAAAGGGCTCTTTATTCCTTTCCCCAAAGAAAGTCTAAAGAAAATAAAGGGCGTATCTCAATTCCACATAAAATGTGGAAACTAAAGAGTACGTAGTTTTTGATACTAATTTTATCGTTCGTCTTAAAACTTCTAAAGCCGAGAAAGAACAAATAGGAAAAACAAATTGATCCAGATCTTATTTATTTTTTACTTCATATAATATAAAATAAACCTTGATACTCGAAGAAGTATGGGAAATCGATATTATATAGAAACTTCCGACCTTTTTGAGTCATCAGAATAGCTTATATTTGGTTAATAACTTATTTTGTTACGTGATTGGAAATCCACGTTCTTTTGAGATTTAGAATTTATTTGTTCGGGAAAAGGGGTCCTTTCCTAATTGCCCATCTCAAATAATCTGTTGAAAATGGAAATCAAATAATATTTAAGTAAACTCGTTTATTTGTCCTTTTTAGAAATCTGTTTCATTCATATGTATGATAGAATAGGGGGTTAGGTTAAATAAATGAACCCCTTTCTCTCTACGTATAAATATTTATATAAATATTTATACGTAGAGAGAAAGATAGAAAGTATAGATTATTATCTATCGGTTGAGCCAATAACTATTCATGATTCCATATTGAATCAATTACATACTGGTTCAAAATTTAATTCTAAATTAGAGGAATGTTATGGTAAAACTTCGTTTGAAACGATGTGGTAGAAAGCAACGTGCGACTTGAAGGACATGATCCACTGTGGATTTTTACGTCCACCATTTTCTATAGGAATGAAGATGCTCTTGACTCGACATAGTTTGTTCTGTTCCTGCTAAGAACCTAATTTGTATTGGGTTGGTAAATAAAAATAGTACATGATGGAGCTCGAGTAAAAAATCTTTATTCATTTATCGGGGGGCAAAATCTAGGGTTAGTAACAATGAATAAGTGAGACTAACTTTGTAAGTATATCCTCAATATCAATATATAAATTGAAAGGTTCAAATTAGAACAAGTTTGAATTCAAAATAAAGTCAAATTTGTCGGAATTTGGAAAACTTTTTCGATGTAAAGTGTATTACAAAGGAATCAATCCTTCATATTTCTTTTCCATAGAAATAAATAACAAAAGGTATGTTGCTGCCATTTTGAAAGAAGTAAGAATCACCGAAGTAATGTCTAAACCCAAGGATTTCACAAAACAAAGAGACAGGATTCCGGAACAAGGAAACGCAATTTTCATCAATTGTCTCAATAATTTTATTAGAATGAGGAAAAAAATAGATTCGAGATGATATAAACAAAAGAGGTTAGAGACGACTCAATAAATTTCTGAGGATTTCACTTTGAATTCTTTACGAATTATCCAACTTGAGTTATGAGTACAAATGATATTTCTTTTTTTTTTCTGTAAGTGTAGTGAAGAACAAAAAAATAACTAAAATCATAGTCTAATTCATGCTCTTATGTATCCATTTGCTATTATACACAGAAATTAGAATCATTTTTTCTCGAGCCGTATGAGGAGAAAACCTCCTATACGTTTCTAGGGGGGGCATTATTTATTTATATCTATCCCAATGAGCGATCTATCGAATCGTTGCAATTGATGTTCGATCCCGAAGAGAAGGAAGAGATCTTCGAAAAGTAGGTTTTTACGATCCGATACAGAATCAAACTTATTTAAATGTTCCCGCTATTCTATACTTCCTTGAAAAAGGCGCTCAACCTACAGGAACTGTTCATGATATTTTAAGGAAGGCAGAATTATTTCAAGAAAGAACTTCGAGTTAATTAAAGGAAAAAACAAAATGAATGAATAAAAAAGGGGGGTTAACTAGTATCTATTTTTTTGTAATTATTTACCCACAAGTTGCCCTTTTCTTGTTCTATTCATACTTCATCTTGAATATCTTCATTTTTTTTTTCTTTTTGTAGGGGAATCCGCCAACAAATAAGTAGTAAATCTTGTTTATTGGGCCTCTATTGATTGAATAAATCCGATATTTTTTCTCCACCTCACCTCGTCTTTATTTTTCATCTAAATTTCTTTTTTATGTTGTGCCAATCCAACACAAGTCTTTATTTGATTTCCTTATTAATTTGTTTTCTCAACATTCCATTTATATTGACAATGGTGTATCGAAGAAATATAATTTGATCGATCGTAGATAAATGGATCCGTTTACCCCGATCCCTATTGCTTTTTTCTTCACTTTAGTCAAGGGGTTTTTGTCGGATTTATTTTTATACAAGACGCGTTTTCTTAACGAAAAAAGCGGCCTGTCAATTTTGATATTTCTATTCCGTTGTTTTTTAAATTGACCTTCAAATATTTATTTTCGATTTCTTGTTAGTTCAATGTTTTGATGGAGTGGTGTAGTGCAATTCAATTGATTTTTTTTGATCATCTCTACATATCATATTTATTTGGGTTGCTAACTCAACGGTAGAGTACTCGGCTTTTAAGTGCGACTATGATCTTTTACACATTTTTGGATGAAGCAACGAATTCGTCCAGACTATTGGTAGAGTCTATAAGACCGCGACTGATCCTGAAAGGTGATGAATGGAAAAAACAGCATGTCGTAATAATAAGAAAAAAATCGAATTTTTTATTTCGTATATTCTTCTTTTTTAGTAGTAGAATTTAGATAGAATTTGGAGTTTATCCTTATCGGATCATTACAAAATTTTGTTTTGATTTGTGTGGAAGAGGACAAAAGAAATTAACATACATTTATAGTTGGGTCTAGTGAATAAATGGATAGAACCTCTTGGTTCCAATTCTGGTAAAAAAAAGCAACGAGCTAATATTCTTAATTTGAATAATTACCCGATCTAATTAGATGTTAAAAATAAATTAGTGCCTGGTGGGGGAAGGGGTTCTCTTGTGAGTGGACCGTCGATTCTTTTTCTTTAAAAAAAGATCCTAACTATTCCATATTATCGATTGGAGACAGATGTGTAGAAGAAACAGTATACTGATAAAAAAATTTGTTCCAAAATCAAAAGAGCGATTAGGTTGCAAAAATAAAGGATTTTGGACCCTCTTGTAATTATAACGAAGATAAACCACTCGGTTGGATAGAAGAAGAGAGGAAAAAGATCTGTTGAGTGGACTCCTCGTTTCCGGGGGTATATATTTTTTTCTTACTATATACATAATAGATACCCTGTTTTGACCATATTGCACTATGTATTATTTGATAACCTAAGAAATCTTCCTGCTTATAGTTCAAGTAGAAATGTAACTAAATGGAAAAATTACAAGGATATTTAGAAAAGGGTAGATCTAGGCAACAACCCCTCCTATATCCGCTTCTCTTTCAGGAGTATATTTATGCACTTGCTCATGATCGTGGTTTAAAAGGTTCCCTTTTTTACGAACCTACGGAAGTTTTTGGTTATGACAGCAAATCCAGTTTAGCGCTTGTGAAACGTTTAATTATTCGAATCTATCAACAGAATTTTTTTCTTTTCGTGGTTAATGATTCTAACAAAAATCGATTCGTTAGTCACCACCACAACAATTTTTGTTATTCCCATTTTTATTCTCAAGTGATATCAGAAGGTTTTGCAATTCTTGTAGAAATTCCATTCTCGCTGCGATTAGTATCTTATTTCGAAAAAAAAGAAATACCAAAATCTCATAATTTACGCTCTATTCATTCCATTTTTCCTTTTTTAGAGGACAAATTATTACATTCAAATTATGTATCAGATATATTAATACCCCATCCCATCCATATGGAAATCTTGGTTCAAATCCTTCAATGCTGGATTCAAGATGTTCCCCTTTTGCATTTCTTGCGATTCTTTCTTCATAAATATCATAATTGGAATAGTTTTCTCATTACTCCAAAGAAATCTATTTATGTTTTTTCAAAAGAAAATAAAAGACTATTTCGGTTCCTATACAATTCTTATGTATCTGAATGTGAATTTTTATTAGTTTTTCTTCGTAAACAATCTTCTTATTTACCATTAACATCTTTTGGACTTTTTCTTGAGCGAAGACATTTCTATGTAAAAATGGAACATCTTCAAATGCAACATCTTATACTTATAGTAGTATGTCGTGATTATTTTCAAGGAACCTTATGGTCCTTCAAGGATCTTTTCATGCATTATGTTCGATGTCAAGGAAAAGCGGTTTTGGCTTCAAAAGGGACTCATTTTCTGATGAAGAAATGGAAATATAATTTTGTCAATTTATGGCAATATTATTTTCACTT